GGGTCGGAAAAAAGAGGGATTCTAGTTGTAAGATAGCTAATGAAACCGTAGCTGGAATTGGGATCTCATTCAAAGAGAAAGATATCAAATATCCGGAGTCTCTTTTTGTATCTTATATGGATGATCCGATCCGTAAGGACCATGATTGGGAATTGTTTGATCGTCTTTCTCCGAGAAAGAAGCGAAACATAATCAACTTGAATTCGGGACAGCTATTCGAAATCTTAGTGAAACACTGGCTTTGTTATCTCATGTCTTCTTTTCGTGAAAAAAGACCAATTGAAGTGGAGGGTTTCTTCAAACAACAAGGAGCTGGGTCAACTATTCAATCAAATGATATTGAGCATGTTTCCCATCTCTTCTCGAGAAACAAGTGGGGTATTTCTTTGCAAAATTGTGCTCAATTTCATATGTGGCACTTCCGCCAAGATCTCTTCGTTAGTTGGGAGAAGAATCCACACGAATCAGATTTTTTTAGGAACGTATCGAGAGAGAATTGGATTTGGTTAGACAATGTGTGGTTGGTAAACAAGGATCGGTTTTTTAGCTTTTTTAGCAAGGTACGGAATGTATCGTCAAATATGCAATATGATTCCACAAGATCTATTTTCGTTCAAGTAACGGATTCTAGCCAATTGAAAGGATCTTCTGATCAATCCAGAGATCATTTCGATTCCATTAGTAATGAGGATTCGGAATATCACACATTGATCAATCAAAGAGAGATTCAACAACTAAAAGAAACATCGATTCTTTGGGATCCTTCCTTTCTTCAAACGGAACGAACAGAGATAGAATCAGACCGATTCCCGAAACGACTTTCTGGATATTCCTCAATGTCCCGGCTATTCACGGAACGTGAGAAGCAGATGATTATTCATCTGCTTCCGGAAGAAACCGAAGAATTTCTTGGTAATCCTACAAGATCAATTCGTTCTTTTTTCTCTGACAGATGGTCAGAACTTCATCTGGGTTCGAATCCTACTGAGAGGTCCACTAGAGATCAGAAATTGTTGAAGAAACAACAAGATGTTTCTTTTGTCCCTTCCAGGCGATCGGAAAATAAAGAAATGGTTGATATATTCAAGATAATTACGTATTTACAAAATACCGTCTCAATTCATCCTATTTCATCAGATCCGGGATGTGATATGGTTCCGAAGGATGAACCGGATATGGACAGTTCCAATAAGATTTCATTCTTGAACCAAAATCCATTTTTTGATTTATTTCATCTATTCCATGACCGGAACAGGGGAGGATACGCGTTGCACCACGATTTTGAATCAGAAGAGAGATTTCAAGAAATGGCAGATCTATTGACTCTATCACTAACCGAGCCGGATCTGGTGTATCATAAGGGATTTGCCTTTTCTATTAATTCCTACGGATTGGATAAAAAAAAATTCTTGAATGAGGTATTCAACTCCAGGGATGAATCGAAAAAGAAATCTTTATTGGTTCTATCTCCTATTTTTTATGAAGAGAATGAATCTTTTTATCGAAGGATCGGAAAAAAATGGGTCGGGATCTCCTGCGGGAATGCTTTGGAAGATCCAAAACCAAAAAGAGTGGTATTTGCTAGCAACAACATAATGAAGGCAGTCAATCAATATAGATTGATCCAAAATCTGATTCAAATCCAATATAGCATCCATGGGTATATAAGAAATGTATCGAATCGATTCTTTTTAATGAATAGATCCGATCGCAACTTCGAATATGGAATTCAAAGGGATCAAATAGGAAATGATACTCTGAATCATAGAACTATAATGAAATATATGATCAACCAACATTTATCGAATTTGAAAAAGAGTCAGAAGAAGTGGTTCGATCCTCTTATTTCTCGAACCGAGAGGTCCATGAATCGGGATCCTGATGCATATAGATACAAATGGTCCAATGGTAGCAAGAATTTCCAGGAACATTTGGAACATTTCGTTTCTGAGCGGAAGAGCCGTTTTCAAGTAGTGTTCAATCGATTACGTATTAATCAATATTCGATTGATTGGTCCGAGGTTATCGACAAACAAGATCTTTCTAAGTCACTTCGTTTCTTTTTGTCCAAGTCGCTTCTCTTTTTGTCCAAGTCGCTTCTCTTTTTGTCTAAGTCACTTCCTTTTTTCTTTGTGAGTATTGGGAATATCCCCATTCATAGGTCCGAGATCCACATCTATGAATTGAAGGGTCCGAATGATCAACTCGGCAATCAGTTGTTAGAATCAATAGGTGTTCAAATCGTTCATTTGAATAAATTGAAACCCTTCTTATTGGATGATCATGATACTTCCAAAAAATCGAAATTATTGATCAATGGAGGAACAATACCACCATTTTTGTTCAATAAGATACCGAAGTGGATGATTGACTCATTCCATACTAGAAAAAATCGCAGGGAATCCTTTGATAACACTGATTCCTATTTCTCAATGATATCCCACGATCGAGACAATTGGCTGAATCCCGTGAAACCATTTCATAGAAGTTCATTGATATC